CCTGATTAACTTATACCTAAGAACTTACTCAAATTGTTACTTTTTTCTCCTATAGGTATACCTATACAAAAATATGTCGAATCCTTTCAGAAGCATGACCTAAAATCAAACAAATCTTTAGTATCTAAAAAAAATCGAACCATGCCGTTCGGAAGTGATTAAGAAAGAAAACTTTCATTAATTCCTTTTTTTCTTTAATTTCATTCGAGGTAAAACATCCGAAACTTTTTTAACAGGGGTGGTATTACACAACCCCCCCTTTTTCACAAATCGTAAGTTCCGGATATCCAATTTTTATATTAGAAGGATTACCATATATAACACAAAATTTCTCCGCCGATTCTTTTTAGTCGAGCTTCTCGGTCTGTCATTATACCTTGAGAAGTCGAAAGGATTACAATTCCTATTCCGCCTAAAATTCGTGGAATTCGTTGAGAGTTAGAATAAATTCGTAGACCCGGTCGACTTATTCTCTTTAAATTTAAAATCGTTTTATAGGATTCTTTCTTATTTCGTCTATGTCTTAGGGTTAAAATCAAAAAATATTGGTTGTTTTCGCGATGTTTCCTTACGTTTTCGATAAAACCCTCTCGTAAAAGTATTTTAACAATGCTTTCGGTGATGTTAGTCGATCCTATCCGAACCGTTCCTTTTCTATTCATGTCAGCATTTCGTATAGAGGTTATTATATCAGCAATAGTGTCTTTCCCCATGATAAGTTAAAATTCCTTATTGTTCTATAAATTTTGATATAATCAACATGTTCTTTTTCTTTTATTTATATATAGATATAGATATAGACGAATTATATATTAATATATGCATTTAATTATTAATATTTGATTATTAAGGGTATATGCGTGATACACAATCTATTAATTCATTTTATTTCAATACCGTTTTTTTAATCCTATACTAACTATCGATACTAAGGTCTTATAATACCTCAGGAGCTAATGAAACTATTTTAGTAAAGTTTAATTGTCTCAATTCCCGTGGGATCGCCCCAAAAACTCGAGTTCCTTTGGGATTTCCTTCCTGATCAATGACAACTGCGGCATTGTCATCATATCGTATTATCGTCCCATTGTTACGTTTGAGTTCTTTACAAGTACGTACAATTACAGCTCTGATCACTTCTGATCTTTCTAGAGGAGTATTTGGTATTGCTTCCTTGATTACAGCAACAATAACGTCACCAATATGAGCATATCGGCGATTACTAGCTCCTATTATTCGAATACACATCAATTCTCGAGCCCCGCTGTTGTCTGCTACATTCAAATAGGTTTGTGGTTGAATCATATCATTTTTTTTGTATCTCTTCTTTTAATGCAAAGGACGAAGTAAAAAAATATTGTTTGTCAAAAAAAAGAAAACTGATAATCTTTTTATCCTTAAATGTTATTTAGCTTTTTCATTCTATATTCCTATTCAGAAATAATGAATTGGGTTTTTATAGGCATTTTTGATGCCGCTATTGAAATAGCTTTTCTGGCTATGTTTTCAGGTACACCACCCATTTCATAAAGGATTTTACCTGGTTTAACCACAGCTACCCAATACTCCGGGGATCCTTTCCCAGAACCCATACGCGTTTCCGCAGGTCTTACTGTAACTGGTTTGTCTGGAAATATACGTACCCAAATTTTTCCACCGCGTCGTACATTTCGTGTCATTGCTCGTCGCCCTGCTTCTATTTGTCTAGATGTGATCCAAGCGGGTTCAAGTGTTTGAAGAGCATATCTGCCAAAACAAATACGATTCCCACGAGAAGATATTCCTTTTAGTCTTCCTCGATGTTGTTTACGAAATCTGGTTCTTTTTGGGTTATAGTTGATGGGTTTTTTCTAAATTAGAAATTCCATCTCTACTACAGAACTGAACGTGAGAGTTTCTTCTCATCCAGCTCCTCGCGAATAAAAGGACTAAAAAAGCTTGTATTTAAGATATAGATGTAGTTAATGATTAATTCTATTAATCATGGTATTTTTTGAAATTGCATCCGATCTCTTCTAAATTTTTGTATGTCTTTTTCGAAATGGAATCCAAGATTAATTATATTTATTTAAAAATAACGTAATATCATCATCTCGAATGTCGTTTTTGTTAGAGTTAGAATATTCTAACAAATCCTTATTTTCTTTTATCTTTTGAATTTTTTTTTTTCGTATTTTATTACTTTTTTTTTTCAAATAAAAAAAAATTTCGCCGACGAATATTTACTCTTTCAATCTCTATTTAAGTTTGATGTTTATCCCACGAGGTCTCAGAATAAAAATCAGAATAGATAATAAAGTTTGTGGTTTATTCCGCCATCCTGTCCAATGAATTACTAAGATTTTTTTTTTCCAGAGAATCCTCTATATTCATGGGTTCCGTCGTTCCCATCGCTTCTTGATTAATCATTAGGCCCGAATTCTACAATGGAGCTCTTACATGAAATTTTGAATTTCATTTTTAAATTTGTTTTTGAGTCAATTTTCTCAGTTTTTATTGG